ACTTTTATTATTATTTTATTATATTAAGTTTTTCTATTTCTATCAAATTTTTCTATAAACTATAAAAAGAAAATCAAAAAATTTTCTTTATTTTATATTTCTTAATATCCTAATAATTTCATTATAAATATGTATGTTTCATTAGAAATATGAATATAATAAAATAAAAGAACAAAGAAGAGGTCTGTCTTAGTTTTTTCTCTTTTTCGGAGTGATTTAGAATAGAGTCAGTAGTCAGATGTAGCAGAATTCGAATGTATCGGGTTTCCATTTCGAGATTTAAGTTCTATTCTATTGGTACTGGTAGATTCTTTTTATTAAGATGCGGGTAGAGGATTATTGCTTTTATTGATTGGATACGGAAACAAAATGCAATGCATTGACCAATTCTACTCTTTCTCGTTGTCCTAGACTTATACTTAATAGATTTTGATTCAATGCGTTGAGAACCCTTACATATAAATAGCATATAACAACTCATAGGTTCCTATACCCAAATTGGAGGCTTTGGACCTGTACTACCCGACCTGCACCCCCCCCCAGAAACAATCGAGTTATGAACTTAGAGCTCGAAATCTTGAAAGAGTCATTGCTAATTGTGGTCTTTAGTACTCGAAATGGGTCCGCAAGGAAATGACTCGAAATACTTGTTAATGGAATAACACCTAGTAAAGTAAGACCAAACAATGGGTTGGGGTTCTTCTTCCGCAAAAAAGGGCGATGAGTCGGGGGATTTATAACTCGTCCAAGTTCAAATCCCAATCTTCTTGTATAAAGTCAAGATCGGTAGAATTTTAATTTGGAATGATGAGGAATTGGGTTGGAGTATCCAATTGGCTTGAAATATATTGGGTTTAAAAAAATTGTACAGAAAGAAAGACTACTGGCTTTGTGCTTTGTGGGTATACAAAGAAAAGCCTATTTGACAATGTTTACAATGAAACTGACCAAAGAGCTTCGTTTTTCAAACTCCGGTTTTTCCACAAATACAAGAAAAATAATGGGTCGGTTCTAGATCCATGTGACTAACTATTAGATGGATTCGATTGGGGTTGGTTCAGGTTGGAGTTTTTAGCTGGGCTCATGCCATGATTTTGACTTCAAAAATTCACCGGGATTAGGTATACTAAAGAAAAGGAGCTAACTTTTTGATCGTGGGCAAGAAAAGAGGAAAAATTCGTATCATATATATATAGTTCATCCACGCCGATTAATGAAGAAGAATGGGTTTGTTTAGCCGAGATTGGAAAAATCTCGATTATCTCTTTTGAAATGCATTTTTTTTAGTTTCATGCTCCGAATGATCCCCGTGAGTGAGCATGTGGGAATGATTTGATTTTAATGACCAACCGACCGGCCAGCTACAAACAACAAACAATAATGGGGAAATTCAAACTATAAAAAATTTTTGTATTTTCATTTCCAATAAAATTTCAATTTAATAATTAGATTGAATAATTCAAAAATTTTGGAATTCCATTTATTTTATTAATTTATTAATAATAAGAATTATTCTTATATTTTCAATTCTTATTTTATTAAATTAAATATTCCTAAATATTCCGAAATAATAAATTAAATAAAATATAAGAAAATAATATTATAGATTCTAATATTAATTAGAAGATTCTAATATTCTAGCTTATTAGGGCTATACGGACTCGAACCGTAGACCTTCTCGGGAAAACAGATCAAACTTATTATTATCGAAATGATTCGAACTGTTTCAAAGACCCAACATGCATTTTTTTTTTTGCATTGGGCTCTTTCATCAACTGATATAAATATCAGCGAGTCCGCCATATTTTTTCTTGACAGAAAGATAACGAGATGGCTCCATGTGCTCTGATTCATTATTTTGATTCTGATCCGGGAGCAATACCAAAGTGTTTCAAAGAAGGGTTACCTTGACGTAGGTCTGCCTTCGGCCTAGATCAACCTAAGTTAAATGGAGTCTCTATCGCTCTGTTCAAAGAGTCAAATATGAAACTTCATACACCTTAAAGTTCATAGGACGAAAAGAGATTTTTTTTGAGGTCCTTATACTCATTAAGCCTAGCATTGAATGGGCTGGGTATTCACCTTATCAATTATCAAATCAATGATAGGTTCTATTTGGCGCCTAAATTGGCACCCGAATAGGACCTAACCAAATATTTGTCAGGCTATTGTTCTCTTGTTCCCTCGAATCCATGGAGTAAGACATCGATTTCTCGATAAGATCCATTTTGTTGATTGCATGGTGGACTCCCCTGAAAAACATTGGCGCGCGTGTAAACGAGGTGCTCTACCTAACTGAGCTATAGCCCTTGTGCTTGTGATAGATATTTTATCATGTAGATAATTTCTTGTCAAGATGAATATTCCATGATCCGACATGATAGCTCTCTGATCTGTTTCGTGCCAAGGATTCATATTGCTTAGAAGTCATATTCCATTTATAATCCATCGATGTGCTGGGTCCCATTTCTTTCTCTTTGTAATGATAAATGACCTACTT